CTTCGAAAGTAACTTTTGCTTCTCTCGGGTTTTTTTTTTCTCTCCTATTTTTTTTTTCTGTCATATTTTTTCTCCTATTTTTCTTTTTTTATTTTCAAAATAGGAAGTTCGAAATAGAATTCGGGTACTATAGGCGGGGCCATTACCATATATAACATAAGACTTCTCCCCCAATTCTGTTTAGTCGAGCTTCTCGATCTGTCATTATACCTTGAGAAGTAGAAAGAATAGCAATTCCCATTCCGCCCAAAACTTTAGGAATTCCTTGATAGTTAGCATAAATTCGTAAGCCAGGTCGGCTGATACGCTTTAAAAAGGTTCTAGTTCTATATATTCCCTTTCTAGTTTTTTTCTTTTGATGTCGCAAAGTTGAAACCAAGAAATATCTGTTACTTTCTTCATGTTTCCGCACACTTTCAATAAAACCCTCTCGTAGAAGTATTTTAACAATGTTTTCGGTAATATTTGTAGATATTACTCGAACAGTTCCTTTTTTACTCATGTCTGCGTTTCTTATAGAGGTTAGTAAATCAGCAATAGTGTCCTTGCCCATAAGACTCTAATTAGAGATTCCTCCTAATTTTTAGATAATCAACATGTTTTCCCCTTTCTTTTAATTATGGATTTTAAAGCATATACGTAAAACACAATCTACTAATTTTTTCTTTGATCTATATCTCGTCTACTAGTATTTATAATACTTCAGGAGCTAATGAAACTATTTTAGTAAAATTCAATTCTCTCAATTCCTCGGCAATCGCCCCAAAAACTCGAGTTCCTTTTGGATTTCCTTTTTGATCAATGATAACTGCTGCATTGTCATCATAGCGTATTATTATACCGTCTTCACATTTGAATTCTTTACATGTACGTACAATTACAGCTCGAATTACTTCGGATCTTTCTAGAGGCATTTGGGGCACTGCGTCTTTGATTACAGCAACAATAACATCACCAATACGAGCATATCGCTGATTACCAGCAGCGCCTATGACTCGAATACACATTAATTTTCGAGCTCCACTGTTATCCGCTACATTTAAAAGGGTCTGGGGTTGAATCATATTATTTGGATTTCAATTTGTTATTTCATTCACTGTAAAGGGATGAAAGAAATATTGTCTTTCCAGAAGGAAAAACCTGGGGTTTTTTATCTTCAATACTCCTTTTGTTTTGGGGGTTCTATATCTCTAATTTAATAAATTGACTTCGTATGGGCATTTTACTGGCAGCTATGGAGATAGCTGCTCTAGCTACAGTTTCAGATACTCCACTCATTTCATAAAGTATTTGGCCCGGTTTAACAACGGCTACCCAATATTCGGGGGATCCTTTTCCCGAGCCCATACGTGTTTCTGTGGGTCTTATTGTAACTGGTTTGTCGGGAAATATACGTACCCATAGTTTTCCACCACGACGTGCATATCGTGTCATTGCTCTTCGTCCTGCTTCTATCTGTCTCGCTGTGATCCAAGCGGGTTCAAGTACTTGAAGAGCATATCTACCAAAACAAATACGATTGCCTCGGCAGGATTTTCCCTTCATTCTTCCTCTATGTTGTTTACGAAATCTAGTTCTTTTGGGGTTATAGTCGATGGTTCTTTCTTAGTTCCATCTCTACTACAAAACTGGACATGAGAGTTTCTTCTCATCCAGCTCCTCGCGAATGAAATGAGAAAGCGTGCAAATCTCTCTAATTCCATAATATTCAAAAATATTACGGATAGATCCACATCAATATATAATAGAATTGTGTTTTTTTATTTTGAATTTCTTAAATATATAGTCAAGAAAGAAGATCTAGAATATATCCAAATTCTATATTTGTATTTGTAGATAATGTAATCTTTCTTTTAAAAAAGGAATATCCTTATTTTTACCCTTATTGAATCATAGTAAAGTATTCAAATCCAATAAAGATTTCGCGGGCGAATATTTACTCTTTCTTGTCTTATTTGTTAAGTTAAGGTTATAAATTAACAAATAAAGCAATTTTTTTGGTTTGTTCCGCCATCCCACCCAATGAAGTATTAGGATTCTTTTCAATAAAATCAATCCTATGCAGTCATAGGTTTTGTCGTTCCCACAGCTTCTCCTTTAATGGTTAGGTTTGAATCCTGCAATGGAGCTTCCAAACTTTCCGAGTTAATTCTCTCAGTTTTATTAACCCGGGCTGCTCTTTATTATTGCTTTAAATTTTTATTTATTGTTTCCAAATTACGATTTCAAATTCTCTCTTTTTTTATTATTTTATTATTTTTTATTATATTGATGCTTTATCACATTGCCTTTTATGATGTAATTCATAGACCATACACATTGGAATCTTATATCTTTCTTATTCTTCTTCCTTCTATCTATCATCCCTCCTTTTATCCACATCCCTTTAGTTTAGTTTTACAACCTAGAATCGAGTTTCTTTTTTAGAGAAAAAATGCAGTTGCTACAACTATATGATAGATCCATTCATTTATGATAGATGTATTTATTCACATAGTGACTGTTTCTTAGTTAGGATCTCGACAATACGAAGCAATAGGTTGGTTAATTTTCTATATTTAATTACTAAGTTTTTTCTTTTTTTAGTAGGCTTCGGTCAATCTTTTTTTTGAATTTCCATTTTTGCCCCTAAAGAAAAACTAACGAGTCACACACTAAGCATAGCAATTATATTAAAAGATTTATCAATTTTCATTAAATCTTATAGAAAGAGGTATAATTTCTTCTTTTTTCAGGGATTTTTGGAAAAATAAGGCTCTTGGCTTTTTTATTCTATAATGAGAAGACAGGGTTAGTTATTCTTCTTCTATAAATATCCAAATTTTTACACCTAATACTCCATAGATAGTTCGAATTGGATAGCAGCAATAATCAATTTTAGCGCGAATTGTTTGGAGGGGAAGTCTACCCTTTTTGATGCATTCAGCACGTGCAATTTCTTTCCCTCCTAGACGACCTGCAATTTTTATTTTTACTCCCTTTATATCCGCTTTTTTAGTTAATTCAATGGCTTTTTTCATTGCCTTTCGGAATGAAACTCTATTTTTTAATTGGAAAGCTATATATTCTGCAAGAATGTTAGGTTCTCTATAAGGTTCTTTAACTTTTTCGATAGCAATATTAAGTCTCTGGTTTACAGAATTCACTTCCTTTTGGATATCTTTCTCTAATTCTTCGATTGCTCCTTTTTTCTTTAATAAATTTGGGAATCCAATATGGATTATAACGTGAATTGTATCGATTTCTTTTTGAATTTCTATATGTGTAATTACTTCGGAACTTGAGTCTGATTCTATTTTTCTATTCGAGCTTTTTTTCCTATTCTTTTGTATATAGTTCTTGATACAATTCCGTATTTTTTTATCTTCTTGTAGACCTTCAGAATAATTTTTTGGTTGTGCGAACCAAAAAGAATGGTGATTTTGGGTTGTACCAAGTCTGAAACCGAGTGGATTTATTTTTTGTCCCATATTTTTCTATTCTATTTTTTTTTTTTTTACTGGGAATCGAAATCTTAGGTTGATCTAAAGTTTATTTAGATTTCTTTACTATATTTAGTACAATTGTTATATGACACATGGTTTTTTTTATAGGATAACCACGTCCTCGAGCCCGAGGTCTGAATTTTTTCATAATAGTACTCCTATTGACTTCGGCTTTTGTTATGAATAAATTCGCTTTGTCGAAATCTCTATAATGAGTAGCATTTGCTGCTGCCGAATAAACCAACTTTAAGATGGGATAAGATGCTCGATAAGGCATGAGGTTCAGTATCATAACGGTTTCCTCATAGTAACGCCATCGAATCTCATCAAGAACTCTTTGTGCTTTGAAAACAGACATATGTATGCGTTTTTGTGCTTTGAAAACTCGTTCGAACTTAAGTAGACGATCGGTTGGAACTTTTCTTGCGAGTTTCCGTAGCCCATTTTTCTTCTTCTTTATCCTAGGGGTATACTTTACCAATTTGAAACTTGTCATAAATAAGGTTATTCCCCGCCTACCTTTACTTAATTTGAATCCTATAAATTTTGTTTATTCTGAATCTTTCTATTCTGAATTCAGTTAACGACGAGATTTAGTATCCTTTCTTGCACTTTCATAACTCGTGAAATGGCGAGTAGGCACGAATTCCCCCAATTTGCGACCTACCATAGGATTTGTTATGTAAATAGGTATATGTTCCTTTCCATTATGAATCGCGATTGTATGGCCAACCATTGCGGGTAGAATGCTAGATGCCCGGGACCACGTTACTATTGTTTCTTTCTCCTCCTTCATATTGACCTTTTCTATTTTTGTCAATAAATGACGAGCTACAAAAGGATTCGTTTTTTTTCGTGTCACAGCTGATTACTCCTTTTTTTTTATTTTAAAGAGTGGCATCCTATGTCCACTATCTCGATCGAAGTATGGAGGTCAGAATAAATAGAATAATGATGAGTGGAAAAAATAGAAAATCCCTTAGCTGGATAAGGGGCGGATGTAGCCAAGTGGATCAAGGCAGTGGATTGTGAATCCACCATGCGCGGGTTCAATTCCCGTCGTTCGCCCATCGCATTATTGCAATGCAATTTTCCATATTCCTAGTTACGTATTTACTTACGACGACGAAGAATAAAACTATCACTATATTTTTTCCTTTTCCTAGTTCTTCTTCCAAGCGCTGGATAACCCCAAGGGGTTGTGGGTTTTTTTCTACCAATAGGGGCTTTCCCTTCACCGCCCCCATGGGGGTGGTCCACGGGGTTCATAACTACCCCTCTTACTACGGGGCGTTTACCTAGCCAACACTTAGATCCGGCTCTACCCAAACTTTTTTGGTTTACCCCAACATTACCCACTTGTCCGACTGTTGCTAAGCAGTTTTGGGATACCAAACGGACCTCCCCAGATGGTAATCTTAAAGTGGCCAATTTACCCTCTTTTGCAATCAGTTTCGCTACAGCACCCGCCGCTCTAGCTAATTGCCCACCCCTTCCACGTGTGATTTCTATGTTATGTATGGCCGTGCCTAAGGGCATATCGGTTGAAGTAGATTCTTCTTTTTTCTCAAAAAACCCCTTCCCAAACTGTACAAGCTTCTTCCAAAGCATACGGCTTTCTAGATGTATATGACGATCTCTAGACAGATGGATCTTATATGAATCGTATGATGAAGTACCACATGAGTGGATATATGGAAAAGGAATCCAAATCTGCCGAATCGCTCATGTTATGATCTTCTACATCCTAGGTCTCCGCGTTCCGTCATCTGGCTTATGTTCTTCATGTAGCATTCAGATCGAATGACTCTATGAAATTACGTCGATACTTCCACATATTATGGGTAACGTAGGAGACATCCCTATTTTCACCCGGGGGTCTTAATTACCACTGCTTAGCTTTCAATTCGCCTCTGACCATCAAATTAAATGTGAATAACCCGTCCTCCTCTCTTTGAAACAAGGGGCGCTTCCGGTTCTGTGCGTGCTTCAAACAATTTTGTCTTCTCCATATTACCATATCTCTAGAGTCAATAATTTTCTATGAGGAACTACTGAACTCAATCACTTGCTGCCGTTACTCAACAGTTTTCTGTTGAGGTCTATCCCGTAGAGGTAGTCAAATTGGATCAGTGATCGATTTCTAGGTTTCGTCGTAAACCTAATTGGTTACTTCCAATTACGTAAATCAATAGTTCAAACCGCACTCAAAGGTAGGGCATTTCCCATTGATATAGGAACTTTTGTACCAGAAACAATAGTATCTCCAATTATAGCCCCTCTGGGATGTAAAATATATCTCTTCTCACCATCCCCATAGTGTATGAGACAAATGTATGCATTTCGATTAGGGTCGTATTCTATGGTTACGATTCTACCAGATATGTCTTTTTGATTCCGTCGAAAATCGATTTTACGGTATAGGCGCTTATGACCTCCCCCTCTATGCCTTGCGGTAATGATTCCTCTGGCATTACGACCTTTACCACAACGGTGCCGTCCATGGATCAATTTATTTCGTGGATTGGATTTCACTTGCCTGTCTACGGTTCCCTTGCGTGTGCTCAGGATAGGTGTTTTGTATAAATGTTTCGCCGTATTATTAAGTATTCTCCTTTAGTTCTTTTCTCTATCTAGAAGTGGAATAGAATAACCCGGTTGAAGGGTAATGATCATACGTCTGTAATGCATTGTATGTCTCAGAATAGGTCCCATTCTTCTACCCTTTCCGGGTAGTCGATGGCTATTCACAGCTACTACCTTAACACCAAAGAAGAGCTCGACCCAATGCTTTATTTCTGTCTTAGTGAATCCCGATTCGACATTAAAAGTATATTGATTCTTTCCCAATAAACGAAGACTCTTTTCTGTAAATACTGCGTATTTGATTCCATCCATAAATCGACTTTCCCTCCTATCCTCTGAGTTCCAGTATCGATAAGAATTCGAGTTCTTATTGTTCTTATGTTATGGTATGAATATACCATACCAATTCGTTATGTATGGATGATGGATGAGATTCCATGGATAGAGAGCCAGTTCCAATAGACTTATGGAACGTTCCCGTTCGCGTGCATCCAGCAGGAATTGAACCCGCAAATTTACCAATTATGAGTTGGGCGCTTTAACCATTCAGCCATGGATGCTTAACAGGGATCATCGTACATCGTAAATAACCAATTTTCATATAGAAAGACATATCATAGAAAAATGAAATCAAAATATTTGGAGATGGCAAATATTCGGAGATGACTATGAAAACACCTCTCTGGATCCTCGAATTGAAAGAGAGATTGAGAGGGATCAAGAATCCTAATTCTCGCTATTTGGAATGGATCCAATTCTATTGAGTCTGACTCATAGTGATCATTTCTCTTTAGCAAAGAAGGACCTTGGTTATCAAAGGATTGAACAACCGGGATCCATTTACTTATGATACCTACTTGACATTGCTAACAAGGATCTAATGAATTATGAGTTTAATAGATCCTCTTTAGCAGAAAGACGTATATTCCTTGCTCATTATCAGACAATCACTTATTCGCAAACCTCGTGTGGGGCTAATCGTTTTCATTTCCCATCTCATGGAAAACCCTTTTCGTTCCGCTTAGCCCTATCGGGTATTTTAGTGATAGGTTCTATAGGAACTGGACGATCCTATTTGGTCAAATACCTAACGAAAAATTCCTATTTTCCTTTCATTAAGGTACGAGGGCTTCTTATTCCACAAGAACGAAAGCACCTTTTCATTCTTTCATATACTAGGGGTTTTTACTTGGAAAAGACAATGTTCCATACTAAAGGATTCGGGTCCATAACCACGAGTTCCAGTGCATTAGATCTTGTAGCACTTAGCAACGAGGCCCTATCCATTAGTATTCCACATAAGAAATCCATTATAGAAACTAATACAATTAGATTAGCTCTTCATAGACAAACTTAGGGTTTGCGAGCCAAGATAAGACCGGCTCGGGATCATGGGACCCTTTTCTATCAGATAGGAGGGGATCTTGTA